TTGGATCAAATTAGAACTAGTAACTAATCCTAACATTGAAGTATTAAAAAAACCCATATAAGCAAAAAATCTCAGATATCCTTGATCATGCGACATATAATTGTCACTATAAATCAGAACCAAAATCCCAACAGTTGTAATTAATATTGACATAATAGAAGTAAGTGGATCGATAAAGTAACCGAACTCAAAAGAAAATTCATTATTTATGGTCCAAGACCATACATTTTGATGAATGCAACTTAGAAAAATTTGTTGAATAGATAGATAGAGTGAAAAGATCATAACTATACTTAACAAAAAAATACTAAGAAAAGTCCACATGCGTCGAAGGTTTTTTGTTGCTGTCGGAAAAAGGAGAAGTCCAACTCCTAGTAAAATAGGTACTGGAAGTGGAATGAAAGGGATGATCCATGAATATTGATATGTATGTTCCATAAAATAAAAAATCCTTTTTATTTTATTCTTAATTTTATTATTTCTTATTCACTGGTTTGTATATATATATATATTTTTTTTTTCAAAGGGGACAATAAAAAAGCACGTGATTTCAAACCTAAATACAAATGTTTTCGAATTAGTATAATCCTTCATAAATCTTTGAAAAGAAATATATATTCAAATAAAAAAATTAGAAATGATTAAAAAATCTTACTAAGTTACTGTCAAAAAAATTTATTTGTCTTTTTTTATTACTACTAAATAAAAATTTAGTGTGATTTTATGCAGATACAGAAAAAGTGAATTATAATTCCGTATTACAATAATTTATATACATATATTAAGAATAGAACAAAGATTTACACGACAAAAAAATACTTAATATTAATTATATAAAAAAAGCTTTACCTAAAACAAAGTTATTTGAGTTTGATTATTTAGGATTGTTAAGGAATGGATTTTCATCATGGAATTTAGTGATTGTCTTCCAGTACACTAAGTGAGCTTTTTTTATTTATATTTGTAAGAAAGATTACTCTAATCGATATGTTTTTTTTACATATTATGTGAAGAAATCTTATAAGTTTTTTGATAATAGAATCTAATAGAATCTATCCGTATAGATTACTTAAATGAGTACTCTCGTACGGATTTCAAACGTTAAAAAAAAAAGTAAAAAAAACAGTTGGGTTTGAAACTTTTGAATGTATTTTTTGTTTTGAAAATAATATATATATATAATAAAATTTAAAAGAAAAAATAACTCGATATGGAGTACGAAAGAATAGAATAATAAATGTCTTTGACATCCAATTATACCACTGAAAATTTTTTTTCATTTTTGAATGGCAGTTCCAAAAAAACGTACTTCTATCTCGAAAAAGCGTATTCGTAAAAAAATTTGGAAAAGGAAGGGATATTGGACATCGTTGAAAGCTTTTTCGTTAGGGAAATCACTTTCTACAGGTAATTCAAAAAGTTTTTTTGTACAGCAAAATAAATAAAAAACACTATAATAATTAGAATTAGCCTAACTTAAAAACCAATTTGTTAAAATACATATAAAACAAAATAGGAAGCAAAAGAAGAAAAAAAGATAATATATAGATAAAAAAGAAAGGTTCACATTTTTTTAGTTATAAAAAGGGGATTCGTTTTTTCCCCATCACTACCATCACTACCTTCACTACTTTGAGACAATAATAAATAAAGATCTTTTATTTCCTCTTAATGAGGAAATAAAAGATCTTGAAATTAATTACTTTAAGTGATCAAAAAATCTTATGTTTGTACTGTTTGTACAATATAAAAAGATACATAAAAAAAATATTTTGATAATTTTTTTTATTTCTCTTGAGCAATTAGGAAAATCTAATTTTATTTAAAATTGCTAAGGGTTTTGAAGAAGTTTTTATTTTTCGAAATTTTTTTCATCATATAAAAGAAAAAAAAATGATAAAGAGCATTTAGAGTTTTGTCTTTGGGTTGAAGTTCCAACTACTTGAATTTAGTTACATTTTTCATTGTATTCTAGAAAAAATATAAAGAACAAAAAGTGAATTTAAATAATTTTAAATAACTCAGAAAAAAAAACAAAAAGATCTTAATTTAATTATTTAATTAAAACACCAATACCTACTTCAAAAAGTTTTAATTTATTTAATCAATTGGAAATTTGAATCAATTGCCTTCTTTATTTAAATTTTAATCTCGACGATTGAATCAAAACTTGTTAATATTGTTTTGAACAAGTTGCCGCTATGGTGAAATTGGTAGACACGCTGCTCTTAGGAAGCAGTGCTAGAGCATCTCGGTTCGAGTCCGAGTAGCGGCATAAGATCTTCTAAAAGAGATATTATAAGTTTTATAATCAAAATAATACCCGACTCCTTTTTCTAAAATCGGGTAAAACCTAGTATTAATTTATTAATTTTTAACAAATTTTTTATGATTTTTTCAATTTTAGAGCATATATTAACTCATATATCTTTTTCGGTCGTTTCAATTGTACTGACAATTTATTTTGTAACTTTATTAGTTAATTTAGATGAAATCATAGGATTTTTTGATTCATCAGATAAAGGAATCATAATTACGTTTTTTGGTATAACAGGATTATTATTCACTCGTTGGATTTATTCAGGACATTTTCCATTAAGTAATTTATATGAATCATTAATTTTTCTTTCGTGGGCTTTTTCAATTATTCATATGGTTTCCTATTTTAATAAAAAACAACAAAATAACTTAAACGCAATAACTGCGCCAAGTGTTATTTTTATTCAGGGTTTTGCTACTTCAGGTCTTTTAAACAAAATGCCTCAGTCTGCAATATTAGTACCAGCTCTCCAGTCCCAGTGGTTAATGATGCACGTAAGTATGATGATATTAGGCTATGGCGCTCTGTTATGCGGATCATTATTATCAATAGCTCTTCTAGTGATTACATTTCGCAAAGTTGGACCTACTTTTTGGAAAAAGAAAAAAAAAAAAAAAATTTTATTAAATGAATTATTTTCTTTTGATGTACTTTACTACATAAATGAAAGAAATTCTATTTTACTACAACAAAACATTAATTTTAGTTTTTCTAGAAATTATTATAGGTATCAACTGATTCAACAATTAGATTTTTGGAGTTTTCGTATTATTAGTCTTGGATTTATCTTTTTAACCGTCGGCATTCTTTCAGGAGCTGTCTGGGCTAATGAGACATGGGGTTCATATTGGAACTGGGACCCAAAAGAAACTTGGGCATTTATTACTTGGACTATATTCGCAATTTATTTACATATTAAAACAAATAGGAATGTTAGGGGTATAAATTCTGCAATTGTGGCTTCGATCGGTTTTCTTTTAATTTGGATATGCTATTTTGGCGTCAATCTTTTAGGAATAGGTTTACATAGTTATGGTTCATTTACATCGAATTAAAGTAACAAACAAAAAGGAATCCAAATCTAAATAAAAAAAAATAGCATCTATATCTAACTTCATATAAATTAAGAAATCTTAGTAGGAAATAATCAAGAACCTTTTGAATCAAGTAGTACAATGATTCAAAAGGTTCTCACAATACAAAGACCAAAGACTTCTTATTATAATTCACTTTAATGCTTTTTTTTAGTTCCTGAAAACTATCCATAAAAATAATTAGATAAAATGGATTCGACCTTGTCACTTGCTAATGAGAGCACAAAATCAGGATAAATCCCAATACCTATTATGGGTAGAAGAATAGAGATTGAAAGAAATAACTCTCGGGGTCCAGAATCAAAAAAAGAAAAGTTTTTGACATTAATTAACTTGTATCCATAGAACATTTGGCGTGACATAGATAATAAATATATAGGAGTTAATATCATTCCAATTGCCATTACAAAAATAATGAAAATTTTGGAAATTAAGAAATATTTTTGGCTGGTAATTATTCCAAAAAAAACAATTAATTCTGCAATAAAACCACTCATGCCCGGCAATGCAAGGGAAGCCATCGATAAAATAGTGAACATTGTAAATATTTTTGGAATGGAGATAGCCATTCCACCCATTTCATCAAGATAAACACGCCTAATTCTATCATAACTCGTTCCTGCCAAGAAAAAAAGTGCAGCGCCAATAAATCCATGAGAAATTATTTGTAAAATAGCTCCATTAAGTCCAGGATCCGTTATAGAACTAATACCTATAATTATAAAACCCATATGAGATACAGAAGAATAGGCTATTCTCTTTTTTAAATTACGTTGACCGGGAGATGTTGAAGCTGCATAAATTATTTGGATTGTACCGACTACCATCAACCAAGGAGAAAACATAGAATGAGCGTGGGGTAATAATTCCATATTGATTCGAACCAACCCATATGCTCCCATTTTTAATAAGATTCCAGCGAGAAGCATACAGGTACTGTAATGTGCCTCACCGTGGGTGTCAGGTAACCAAGTATGTAAAGGTATAATCGGTGATTTGACGGCAAAAGCAATAAGAAATCCAATATAAAAAAGTATTTCGAGTGTAACAGGATAAGATTGATTAGCTAAGAGTTCTAAATTTAATGTTGGTTCGTTCGAACCATATAAACTTATACCTAAAACTCCTATTAATAAAAAAATAGAACTTCCTGCCGTGTACAAAATAAATTTTGTAGCCGAATACAGACGTTTCTTTCCACCCCACATGGATAAAAGTAGATAAACGGGAATTAATTCTAATTCCCACATGATGAAAAAAAGTAGAAGATCCCGAGAAGAAAATGATCCTATTTGACCGCTGTACATTGCTAACATCAGGAAATGAAATAATCGGGAATCCCGAGTAACTGGAAAAGCCGCTAAAGTGGCTAAAGTAGTAATAAATCCCGTCAGTAAAATCGTTCCTATAGAAAGTCCATCTATTCCCATTCTCCAGTAAAAATCAAAAAAATTGATCCATTTATAATCTTCGGACAGTTGAATTAACGGATCGTCCATTTTAAAATTATAACAAAAAGCGTAGGTCGTTAGAAGAAGTTCTAAGATACAAATGCATATAGTATACCATTTATTGACTTTATTTCCCCTATGCGGGAGAAATAACATTAATGAACCAGCAGATATTGGAAAAGCAACAATTATTGTTAACCAAGGAAAATCATTCGTGGTAAAGACAAGATACACCAGGTCCAAGGAACGCGTACTCAAAAAAAATATATAAATAAAAAAATATAATTTAACTTTTTTGAGTACGAGTACTTGTCAATAAAAAAAAATAAAATGTATTCCAAATTTATTCAAATGAGGTTTTCGGTAACGCATCAATAAGCTAGACCCATACTTCGAGTTGTTTCATGCCATAAATAAACTCGAACGCTCAAAAAATCCGTTGGACAGGCGGATTCACATCTTTTACAACCAACACAGTCCTCGGTTCTTGGAGCAGAAGCTATTTGCTTAGCTTTACATCCATCCCAAGGTATCATTTCTAATACGTCTGTAGGGCATGCTCGGACACATTGAGTACATCCTATACAGGTATCATAAATTTTTACTGAATGTGACATAGGATCGATAGTTTTTTTAATGTCATAAATTTTCAATCTAGTAAACTTCTAACTGAATGGTATATTAAAATACTAGATGAAGCAATGATTTCCTTTAATAGAATTTTTGTAATGAATTCTGGCTCAATTGATAAAAAATGGGGCTAAAATACTTTGATTTCTTAGATTTTTACAAATATAATCTCGTAGGTCATAACTTATCTATCATATATGCAAATTTCAATCTATAATTTTTTTAGTTATGTTACTTATTTAATAAGGTCGATTGGTTTATGCGAGTTGATTTTCTGTTACGATAAATTGACGAGACTATAGCTAATCCAATAGCTGCTTCAGCGGCTGCAATTGCTATAACAAAAATGCAGAAAATTTCCCCTTTTAGTTGGGAATTATCAAAAAAATCAGAAAATGTTACGAAATTCATATTAACTGCATTGAGTATAAGTTCAAGACACATAAGAGCCCTAACCATATTTCGACTCGTGATCAATCCATAAAGACCAATCAAAAATAAATAGGCACTCAAAACAAGTACATGTTCGAGTATCATTCAGCAACTCCTTATCAATTTTGATTCATTTCAATATGAAAAATAATTCACCGGATTCCATCAACTAGAATATAACAAAAAAGTACGAATAAAAACAATATTTAGGTAAAAAAATTTTTTAAATATATATCAAATATAAAAATTGATCCTTAAAATATGAAATAGTATTCAATCAAATTTAATTGAATGAACGGAAAAAATCATAACATACACAAAGTTTTCTTTGGTCTTTAATAATTTAGAACATTTTTTATTGACGAGCCACAGAAATTGCACCTATCAAAGCAACTAAAAGAATTATTGAAATGAGTTCAAATGGCAGAAAAAAATCTGTTGATAAATGAATTCCTATTTGTTGACTATTACTTATTAAATCTTGCTCTAGAATCTGGTTTAATTTTGTAGTCCAAATAACCCCGTACCATGACGTATCGAGAATAGTAGACATTAATAAAAAAAGAATAGTTGTACAAACCAACGAAGTAATCCCATTCCCAACGGTCCACAGATTGAAATCTGTGGAATATTCGGAATCATTCATGAACATCACAGCAAATATGATTAAAACATTTATGGCCCCCACATAAATAAGGAGTTGTGCAGCAGCTACAAAATGGGAATTTGATAGAATATACAATAAAGATATACAAACAAGAACAAATCCTAAGGAAAAGGCTGAAAATATTGGGTTGGGAAGGAATACCACTCCCAGACCTCCTACTAGAAGACCGGATCCCAGAAAAACTAAAAGAAAATCATGTATTGGTCCAGGCAAATCCATTATATTATTAAAATAAGAAAAAAATCGAAATCCTTTTCATGACCTTATTTATTTAACCAGGAAATTTTTTTTTAATATGTTTCTAATAGAGTGAAATTAGAATCTAATGGATATGAATTGATGTAGATACAATTATTAGACAGTTTCTCTTTTTTTATTCTAAAGTGTATTTTCAACCTATCTATTTCAAGAAAGTAATTACGAACATATTATATTAAAAGAATGTGCCTTAATACTTAATATTATTTTATTATATAAATACAAGTTTTTAATTAAATTCTTTATATAATTCAACAATTTGGAATTCTTTTTTTAATCAAATTAAAGGGTTTACCCCATTTTTTGTTTGAGGTGAATTCCAAATTGTTCGAATAGTGTAATCGTCAATTACTGACATTGGTAAACGACCCAAAGCTATTTGATTATAATTCAATTCGTGACGATCATAAGTGGAAAATTCATATTCTTCAGTCATTGACAAACAATTTGTTGGACAATACTCAACACAATTACCACAAAATATACAAATTCCAAAATCAATACTGTAATTAAGCAATCGTTTTTTTCGAATATTAGTTTCCAATTTCCAATCAACAACAGGCAAATCTATAGGACATACTCGAACACATACTTCACAAGCAATGCATTTATCAAATTCAAAATGGATTCGACCACGGAAACGTTCCGATGTTATTAATTTTTCATAGGGATATTGAATAGTTACAGGTAAACGATTTGTGTGGGATAAGGTAATCATGAAACCTTGACCAATATACCTTGCAGCTCGTAGGGTTTGTTGACCATAATTCATGAACCCGGTTATCATAGGAAGCATATTGTAATTATCTCTGAATAATTTTATCTTTGTTTCTTTCTCTTGTTTAAAACAAATCAAATAATGAATATATTGGATTCATTTTCAATTTAGAGTGAAAAGAGTTGGAAAGAAGTTGTTAATAATAGATTACCAAGGGAAATAGGTAAAAGAAATTTCCATCCAAGATTTAATAGTTGATCCATTCTTAGCCTAGGTAAAGTCCATCTTGTTGCGATAGAAATGAACAAGAACAAATAAGTTTTAGCTAATGTAATAAAGATACCAATTGTTGTTCCAAAAATTTGATCCCTTTGAAATAGCTCCAGAATAGATATATACGGAATAGAAATATTCCAACCGCCTAAGTATAGAACTGTTACAAATAATGAGGAAATTAATAGATTTAGATAAGAAGCAACGTAAAATAAACCAAATTTGATACCTGAATATTCAGTTTGATAACCTGCTATTAATTCTTCTTCCGCTTCTGGTAAATCAAATGGTAACCTCTCGCATTCTGCTAGAGAAGAAATTAGAAAAATGATAAAACCTATAGGTTGACGCCACAAATTCCATCCCCAAAAACCATATTTTGATTGTGCCTCAACTATATCAACTGTACTTAAACTGTTAGATAATCCTAGTCGGCGAGAACATTACTATTTTCACCGCTATTTCAGAACCGTACATGAGGTCTTCGCCTCATACGGCTCCTCGGGGGCCATAAATAAATCTAAGGACCAGATTATCATTTAGATGGATATGATGTGTTCTAAAATGGATTAAATATATCTGGGGTCCCGAATTATACCAATGGAATTCTGTCTGCTCAAATTCTAAGAATAAAAAACGCGCTTCGGAATTCATCTCACCCTTTACAAATATGAATTTCTATTTGTTGAGTAATAACTTAACCCTTTAATAAAATACTCCTTGTAAAAATAAAAAAAGGTATTTAAGCCCATCGTGGTTTTCGATTACGAAAAATAATTAGACATCCTATTTGTTTATTATTCATGACAGAAATTCTATTTTATTTTCGAAATATATGAAAAAAAAGATCCTTGTTTCGTTCCTATTCTTCTTTCTTTTTTAGAAAAAAGTTGGTAGACTTATAAAAAATAAAGGATTATTTCGTTTCTGATAGTCATTACATTTGTCGGTGGATAGGAGCATACTCTGAATCGGAATCTTGGGGAGTACTGTCTTATCGTTTCTACAAATTTCAAGCCCCAATTAACCTTCTTTTTTTTTTCTTATGTTAGGCCTAAATATCCTTTTCAATTTGGTTAATCTCTATTACAAATTCTTTGTGTATTTTGGTGTTTCTAACCATCCACTCACTTTTACCTAATTGCCGCTCACTTTGTAATACATGTATGTTAATCTATATAACTGATAGTGAAAACGTCATCCGGTTAATATATTTAACCCGCTTCAAGCCAGGATGACTAATCAACCAACCTTGGGGTAAAGTGATTCTTACACTTATGTTTATTTCCCTTTAACCTTTGTACATAGGAAATGAGACTCAATTTTTCTTTTTACTGCAAATTTCTGAGCAGTTTTTTTTCACTCATATATAACTATCAAATTTCTTTTATTAAGATTAATTCGAAAGATAAATATATATTCCGTTTTTTAACTGATTCGTCTAGAAGAAACGGAATAGTAAAAATAAACGTTTATGTTTCAACGAATCGCACGTAGAGATATTGATAAAACACATAGAGTTAATGGTATTTCATAACTAATCGATTGGGCAGCAGCTCGCAGACCACCTAAAAAAGAATATTTATTATTTGATCCATATCCTGACATAAGAAGTCCAATAGGAGCAATACTTGAGATGGCAATCCATAAAAAAATACCGATATTGAGATCCGCTAAAACAAGGTGATTGCTAAAGGGAATTACTGAATAACTTAGTAAAATAGAGATAACTGCTATAGATGGTCCAATACTAAATAAAGGAGTATTTCCTCTAGATGGACGAAGATTTTCTTTGAAAAGTAGTTTTGTCCCGTCGGCTAGAGCTTGAAGAATTCCCAACGGGCCGGCGTATTCAGGTCCAATACGTTGTTGTATCCCTGCAGATATTTCTCTTTCTAACCACACAATTACTAGTACACCTGTTACGATTCCCAATACAAGAGAAAATATAGGGACAAATATCCATATGAGTTCATAGACCTCTTTTAAAGATTCCAATTTAACAAAAGAATTTATAGTTTGGACTGCTGTTGCATAAATTATCATTTTAACGATCAACTTCTCCCATAATTATATCTATGCTACCGAGTATCGTCATAATATCAGCCAATTTCATTCTTTTAACTAGTTCAGGAAGAATTTGCAAATTAATAAAACCCGGTGGTCGGATTTTCCATCTCCAAGGAAAACCGCTTTGATCTCCTATGAGAAAAATTCCCAACTCCCCTTTGGGAGCTTCAACTCTTACATAAAGTTCTTGTTTCGATAATTCAAAAGTAGGAGAAGGTTTTTTACTAATGAATCGATATTCAAAATCATTCCATTTTGGATTCCTTTTTCTATCAAAGCCCCTGCTTTCTAAATTCTCATAGGGACCCCCTGGAAGTCCTTCCAGAGCCTGTTGAATAATTTTTATGGATTCTGTCATTTCGCTAAGTCGTACTAAATAACGAGCTAATGAATCTCCTTGTTTTTGCCACTGAATTTCCCATTCAAATTCATCGTAAGACTCATAACGATCAACTTTACGAAGATCCCATGGTATTCCGGATGCGCGTAGCATTGGTCCGGATAAACCCCAATTTATTGCTTCTTCCCCACCAATAATCCCAATTCCTTCAACCCGTTCTAAAAAAATAGGATTTCGTGTAATGAGTTTTTGATATTCAACAACCTCTGTTAAAAAATAATCACAAAAATCCAAGCATTTATCTATCCAACCATAAGGTAAATCAGCCGCTATTCCTCCAATACGAAAAAAATTATGCATCATTCTCATACCGGTGGCAGCTTCGAATAGATCATATACAAATTCTCGTTCTCTGAAAATATAGAAAAAGGGAGTCTGTGCACCAATATCTGCCATAAAAGGGCCGAGCCATAACAGATGAGAAGCTATACGACTCAATTCCAGCATAATTACTCTGATATAGCTGGCCCTTTTAGGAACTTGAATATTTCCCAATTGTTCTGGTCCATTTACTGTTATTGCTTCTGTAAACATAGTAGCTAAATAATCCCATCGCGTTACATAAGGTAAATATTGTATAATTGCTCGGTTTTCTGCAATTTTTTCCATTCCTCTGTGTAAATAACCTAATATGGGTTCACAGTCAACAACATCCTCACCATCTAGAGTAACAATTAAGCGAAGAACACCATGCATGGATGGGTGGTGAGGTCCCATATTGACTATCATAAGATCTTTTCCTGTAACTGGTCTCTTCATAAGTTTTTCCTTGATTCGTTCTGGCATGAATTAGATTGCTGAATAAAGAAGTTTATCTAAAAATTCAAGATCTAAAAAATTCACTAATTCACAATTTTTTAATTTAACGAGTTTTTAATTCCCGAATATTCAACTGATTAATTAATTCTTTATAACGTACTCTATTTTTTTTTGACAAATAAGCCAGCAGTCGTTGACGTTTTCCCAGAATTTTTCGTAGACCCCGCTGAGATAAATAATCTTTTCTGTGCAATTCTAAATGTGAAGTAAGTCTTCGTATCTTATTAGTGAAACTAAATACTTGAAATTCAACAGATCCCCTGCTTTCTTCTTTTTGTTCTTCAAATGAAATGAATGTATTTTTTATCATAAAAAGAAATCCTTCCCCTTTTAATATGAATTGAAAGATATGAATTTTACTGATCAGTAATAATAATGGTAGTTTTTTTGTACAAGGATCTGAATTTAATTATCAACTTCTTAATTCTTCATTTTATAAAAAAAATCTAAATTTAGATCTCAAAAAGAAGGATTCTGTTAATTTATTTATGGATCCGCTCTAATTGGTATCTATGTTATTGATTAAATTAATCTCATGTATAAAGATTGAATTTAAAACAATCCCTCATATTTGTGCATATAGTTGTTTTCATATACCGTAACTTATTTATATTTATATAGTAAAAAGTATCTATCATTAATGAATTGGAAATCGCGTATACATGCGTATTCTTATCATACTGAAATGATTTCCGTTAGTAGTATTAAACCAATAGCGATTCATACAAGCTAAATCTTCTAATCGAAAATTGGGCCAAAGAAAGGATTTTAAATTAATTAGGTTATTTTTATCCTTATCAAGATCTTTCTTTTTATGCAAAACTGTGGTCAAGTTTTGAATATTCTTATCAAATCTTGAATTTCTATCCCTCGCTTTTTTTTTTTTTAAGTTGAAACAAATTAGAATTCGAAATTCTCTACGTCGTTTAGGGGATAGAATATTTTCAGGGACAAAGAAATCATAATTATTTTTTTTTCTATTTACAGTTTTGTTTTGATATTTTGTAATGGATTTTTCAAAAATTTTTTTATCAATATAGCTTTTTTTTTTGTATCTTTTACTTATTTTATGTTTATTTTTATGAACCAATGAAATACCTACGGTTCTATATATAATAAGTTGTCCATCGTTTTGTACAGACAAACGGACAGGTTCAATAATCAATATTCCTTTTTTCATTAATTTTGCAAAAGTGAAATTTTTCTCAATCATTAGAATGTCTAGGCTCATCTCTCCTCTTTCAATAGAAGATATCGCTATTTCGTTTGGATTGTTTAGTCTAACCAAGAGACAGTATACTTTTACATTATTGAGAATTTTTTGATTAAAAAAACAATTCCATCGCAATTGAAAACGCGAATATCTTGTCAGAAATAAATCAAGTTCCGCTTCTGTATTGCTTTTGTATTGTTTTTTATTTTTACGTTTTTTTATCGTTGATTCTGCAAAATTTTCTTCAATATTTTTTTCTTGGTTTAATAGAGCTGATTCGGGATTTCTTTTTTTTTCTTTATCTGATTCAAGCTCTACTTGACCGGCCGATTCTTTTTCTTCTTTATTCAGATTATAAAATCGAAGGGATTTTTTTTCATTTGATGGTAGAAAACCTTTTTTCTTTCGAATGATCTTTTTATTAACATTTATGTTTTCATTAAAATTTAAAAGAAGTAATTTGATTGGTATGACCCACGGTTTCATTTTATATGTACTAGAAAATAAGAAAAATTCCGGAAAGAAAAAAAATTCAAAATTTGTTATACGATGATTTAGTATTTCTTCATTCATTCCCATCCAATCAAAAAAGAAACTTTTTTTATTAGCAAGATCCGTCTGAGTTATTTGATCAATTCTTTGATAATTCTGAACTTTAGTATTAATGTATTTTTTTTTACTCTTGGTATCAACCCAGGGCTCAATATTTACTTTTTTTGTAAACCAAAAGTTAAGAATTCTCCAATCCAAATATTTTCTATGCCGAATTTCCCCCATACCCCGAATATTATATTTTTCTAGAAAAGAAGAGACTAAACAATTATCTAGGGCAATGCCTATAGACATGTCAAAAATTTTTTCTGTAGAATGAATAGAGTTATAGCAAAAAAGATTATATATAGAATCTTTTTTTACATTATGTTTTGGATTTAATAATGAGTCGGCCTCAAAAAATTTTTGTTTTTTATAATTATCAAATCTCTTTTTTTCATATGAATCCTCTTTGGTTAAACTTGGGTTTAGAACTAGAGAATCTTTATTTATTTTATTTTTCCAATTTTGGGGTACTAATCTAGCCCATGCAATCTGGGGTAAATTGTATTGATACTGACTTCGTAACCAGTTTTTCCATTGATTTACTTCGGAATTCAAAAAGGTTTTATTTTTCAATTCATAATGAAAGATTCCTTGTTCTTGAAAAAAAACCTTTATTTGATTCTTAACAAAAAAGGATGTTATGCATATGTTATATTCAAGAACAGCCTTTAATTTAGAAACGTTACTAACTTTAATTTGTGATAATTTGTAAAATACATATGCTTGTGATAAAGAGCATAGGTCATAACTCATTTTTTTTTTATTGGATATTAATTTTTTTATAGTCAAAATAAAATAAATAGTATTTTTTGTTTTTTCTCCATTTTCTTCATTCTTGTAACTATATTTATCAAGAATTGTTTTTGTTGATTCAAAAAAAAGTTGTGTAGTAATTCTTGGAATATTAATGATACCTAGAAAAATAGCTATAGACAGTTGTTCGATGCAAAATTTTAGAAAAAAAAAGGATTTACGAATTAATCGGGTATTTTTTCTTTTGAATGTCTGCCAAATTTTTTTTGATGACTCAATTATTTTAGAATCATAACGCAGTTTGGTACAACTATTAGTTAAGTTTTGTTTTTCTTTTGAAATAGCTTCTATTTGATTTCTGATTGTCTTTTTTCGATCAATCAAATTTTTTATTTTGTTTTCGCTAAGTGAAGAATTTGTCCACTCCATGGATTTTTTTTGAACAGATAGTTGATGAATCATCTGATTACTTATTATTGAATCTTTTTTAGGTTCATTTAATTCATATATTTCTCTCGGGCCAAATAATGGAATTAGATTTCGTTTTGAAAGGTCTTTTATCTTTCCTTTTATAAAAATAAAGTTTTTGAGAATCCAGTTTTTAATTTCTTTTGCGACTTTTAGGAAAATCGGTGCTCTTTCTTTGAAAATCCTTAAAACCACAAAAGACTTAGTTTTTAATTTTTTGATTCTTTTTTTTAATTCTTTAGAAATAGGTTCAAAAAAAGAAGACTTTCTTTGGGCAGAACCAAACGGTAGTTCGGTTTCCATTCCCCAAACTGTTAAGAAACAAAAATCATTTTTTTCTCCTTTGTCTTTTGTTTTTTTTAGTCGAGCCTTCTGAGATGCTTGAAATTTAGATTTATGCCAAGGTTTAAGATAAAAAGGAAATAGGATTTTTATCTGAATACCATCCGTTAACCAGTTTCTTGGAAATTCTGTTTCGGATAGTTGAACCCCATTATAAGTGCATTTAACATGCATTTCACGTTTCCAATCCTTTAAATCCTCTGACCACTCGGGAAATTGAAATAATAACATACGGACGCTATTTTTAATTATTATCAATAAAGGTAATATAATATATTTTCTAAGAATCGATTGAGTTACTAAGAGCGAACCTCTTATTATTTGAGCAAATTGGAAGCTATCCCAAGTTTCTGCAATTTCTATCCGTCTTTTTTCTTCTATTTTTGATTGTTCTTCTTCTTTTTTATCAAAAATTTTTTTTTTCCACATGAAATTTTTAAGAATTTTTTTTTTTAGCCCCCATATATCAAACGAAAAAAAAAAAAGTTTATCTAT